ACTTAATAGTATACCACTTCTACGAATAGCTCTTAATGCCGCATCTCTCCCGAGACCGGGGCCTTTTATCATGACTTCTGCTCGTTGCATACCTTGATCCACCACTGTCCGAATAGCATTTCCCGCTGCGGTTTGAGCGGCAAATGGTGTTCCTCTTCTTGTACCCTTGAATCCACAACTACCGGCGGAGGACCAAGAAATTACTCGCCCCCGTACATCTGTAACAGTCACAATGGTATTGTTGAAACTTGCTTGAACATGAATAACTCCCTTTGGGATTCTACGCGCATTCTTACGTGAACCAATACGTCTATTTCTACGTGAACCAATTTTTGGTATAGGTTTTGCCATATTTTATCATCTCATAAATATAAGTCAGAGATATATGGATATATCCATTTCATGTCAAAACGGATCCTGGTTTTTTTTACTGATTTTTTTGTACATCTGTATATCAGGTCCTTTAGATTTCGGGAGTCCTTTTTGATTTAAAACAATTACCCTTGCCTTTGTTTATGTCTCGGGTTGGAACAAATTACTATAATTCGTCCCCGCCTACGGATCAATCGACATTTTTCACAAATTTTACGAACGGAGGCCCTTATTTTCATATTTGTCACTCCTTTTCTTAATTCTGAATCTACTTAATTTAATTGGAAGAAAATAAATTTCTTAAAATTTTTAACTTCGAATTGTATCCATACGAAAGAATGTTGAAATCAAAAAACCACCCAATTATTTGAGTCTTTACTTTTGAATATACTGAATATAATATTCAAATTATATTCCCTTTAGTTGAATCATAAGAACTTACCATAATTTTGGTAATTTATAGGGAGTATATGTATAAAATTACGTTGAACCTTTCCTGAAGCAAAACCTAGAATCGGATTTTTGTTATCTAAACGAACTCGAAACATACATACCATTGGGACGTAGCTCAGTAATTAAACCTTCGCAAATCTGTTTTTGTTCTTTCTCTTGCATTCCAGGTAAAACGGCTTTGAAACATCAACTAATTAAAGAGGCATAATATTATAAACCTACCTTAATTACTCTTTTTTTTTCACAAATATGAAAATTTCGCATATGATTTGGCTATCAGAAAGATTACCATATATAACACAAAATTTCCCCGCCGATTCTTTCTATTCGAGCCTCTCGGTCTGTCATTATCCCTCGAGAAGTAGAAAGAATTACAATCCCCATTCCGCCTAAAATTCTCGGAATTCGTTGATAGTTAGAATAGATTCGTAGACCGGGCCGACTGATCCGTTTTAAATTTAAAACAGTTCTATATGGTCCTTTCCTATTTCTTCTATGTCGTAGAGTTAAAACCAAAAAAAAATTATTGCTTTCCTGATGTTTTCTCACGTTTTCAATAAAACCTTCTCGTAAAAGGATTTTAACAATATTTTCAGTGATATTAGTAGATGGTATTCGAACTGTTCTTTTTTCATTCATGTCAGCATTGCGTATAGAGGTTATTATGTCAGCAATAGTGTCTTTACTCATGATAAACTAAGATTATTGTTGCCCCCGAATTTTGATATAATAAACATGCTCTATTTCTTTTTTTTTTTTTTCTAAATTCATAAATATTTATGAATTATAAAAGGTATATACGTGATATACAAACAATCTACTAATTAAAGTAATCCATTTCTTAAAGTAATCCATTTCATTCAAATATTATAAACTATATCATGGTATTCCCTTATAATACTTCGGGTGCTAATGAAACTATTTTAGTAAAATTTAACTGTCTTAATTCCCGGGGGATCGCGCCAAAAATTCGGGTTCCCTTTGGATTTCCTTCTTGATCAATAACAACTGCAGCGTTGTCATCATATCGTATTATCATACCGTTGTCGCGTTTGAGTTCTTTACAAGTACGTACAATTACAGCTCGGATCACTTCTGATCTTTCTAGAGGTGTATTTGGCACTGCTTCTTTGATTACAGCAACAATAACGTCACCAATATGAGCATATCGTCGATTACTAGCTCCTATGATTCGAATACACATCAATTCTCGAGCCCCGCTGTTATCGGCTACATTCAAATAGGTTTGAGGTTGAATCATATCTTTTTTTATTGATTTTGTATGTAAAGGGTGAAAAAAAAAGAAATATTGTTTGTTCAAAACAAGAAACCTACAATTGTTTTTTTTTTATCAAAAAAATCATTTTCTTTTGTTTTACATTTCTATCCTATACCGAAAGAATGAATTGAGTTCGTATAGGCATTTTTGATGCCGCTATTGAAATAGCCCTTCTGGCTATATTTTCTGCCACTCCGCTCATTTCATAAAGTATTCTTCCGGGTTTAACAACAGCTACCCAATATTCGGGAGATCCTTTCCCCGAACCCATACGCGTTTCGGTCGGTCTTACTGTAACTGGTTTGTCTGGAAATATACGTACCCATATTTTCCCACCGCGGCGTGCGTTTCGTGTCATTGCGCGACGCCCCGCTTCTATTTGTCTAGACGTGATCCAAGCGGGTTCAAGTGCTTGAAGAGCATATCTACCAAAGCAAATACAATTACCTCGATAAGATATTCCTTTCATTCTTCCTCTATGTTGTTTACGGAATCTAGTTCTTTTGGGGTTATAGTTGATGGTTGTTTATCAATTCTATCCATCTCTACTACAGAACTGGACATGAGAATTTCTTCTCATCCAGCTCCTCGCGAATTAAACGATTAAAAATCAAATATATGGTGAATAATATACTGACATTGGGGTATTCTTTAAAATTTCATTTATTTATATAGAATAATATAATTCTTTTTTTATCTTTTGATTTTATATATAATTAACCACGTATTCTATTTAATGTTATAATGAATCTTTATTTTATTTTGCTTTTTCTTATCATATCGAATTTATTCAACCTTCTAAAAAAAAAATTCGCGGGCGAATATTTACTCTTTCAACATTCAGTTGTAAAATTAGTCTATGACAACACAATCTTTCAAAAAAAAAATTTGGTTCGTTCCGCCATCCTACCTACTGAATCATTAGGATTCCTTTTCAATAGAATCTTATGCATTCACAGGTTCTGTCGTTCCCACCACCTCTTGAGTAATGATTAGGTCTGAATTCTACAACGGAGCTCCTAATGAAATTTTTGAGTCAACCTTCTCAGTCTTTATTGGCTCGGGGCTCTTTATTTGTGATTCTATCCACGTATTTGTCTAATTAGGGATCAATCAGTATTGATGCTTTATTACATTCTTTTTTATGAGATGACTCATAGACCGTACATATTGGAATCGTATATCGTTGGTATTCTTTTTCTATCTTTCTCTCACCTTTCCATTTATCTGTATCCTTTTCTTGCTTTACAACCAATAATCAGATTGGTTTTTCTTTTTTTTTTTGCAAAAAAGATTTCAGTTGCTACAATGATATGACTTATATATATATCCTATATATCTATATCATATATATCATATTTTGACTGGCTCTTTCTTTATATCCAGATAATGCGAAGCGATGAGTTGGTTATTAGTTCTATAGTTATTAGTTCGTACTACGAGTTATTCCATTTTTTTGAATCCTAATCCTAATAGAAAAACCAACGAGTCACACACTAAGCATAGCAATTATATCAAATGATTAATTGAATTTTTATTCAATCTTATAGAATTGTTCATTTTTTTATCATTAAATAGAAATAGAACTAAATACAAGTTAAGTAAATGTTTATTATTCTTCGTCTAGAAATATCCAAATTTTGATACCTAATACCCCATAGATAGTTCGAACTGCGTAGGAGCAATAGTCTATTTTGGCTCGAATGGTTTGTAGAGGAACCCTACCTTCTCTGATCCATTCGACACGTGCAATTTCTTTTCCGTCGATACGACCTGCAATTTGTACTTGAATTCCTTTTGTACCTGCTTGTTCAGTTAATTCAATAGCTTTTTTCATTGCTTTCCGAAATGAAACTCTATTTTTTAATTGCCCGGCTATAAATTCCGCAAGAATATTGGGGTGCCCATAAGGGTTTACAATTCTTGTAATAGCAATGTTGAGTTTTCGGTTTACACAATTGAGTTCTTTTTGTACATTGAATTGTAATTCTTCGATTTTTCGAGTCCTTTCTTCTATTAATAACTTGGGGAATCCCATATAGATTATCACTTGAATCAAATCGATTCGTTTTTGAATCTCTATACGTGCAATTCCCTCGACATTAGAGGATATTTTCAGATTTTTTTGTACATAATTTTTGATACAATCTCGTATTTTTTGATCTTCTTGTAGATCTTCGGAATAATTTTTGGGTTGTGCAAACCAAATAGAATGATGCCCTTGGGTTGCGCCCAGTCTGAAACCAAGTGGATTTATTTTTTGTCCCATAGTCCTCCACTACTATATATATCGTGAAACATCATATCGGTGTGTTTTTTTTTATTCGTTCGGATTTTTTTAAGCATAAAATAATATAGCGTATTTGAAGTTTTTCTAATATGGAATATTCTTTCTTTAAATATTCCTCAGCTGCTTTTTCCTTTTATCTATATTCGAGTTGTTCATCTGTTCATCTACAGATATATCTTTTAACACAATAGTTATATGACAGGTAGATCTTCTTATCGGATAACTCCGTCCTCGAGCTCGGGGTTTTAATTTTTTCACAGTCGTACCCTCGTTGACTTCCGCTTTACTAATGATTAAACTTGTTTCATTCAAACCTTTATTGTGATTAGCGTTTGCTGCTGCAGAATAAACCAATTTTAAAATGTCATAACATGCTCGATAAGGCATGAGTTCTAGGATCATAAGTGTTTCCTCATAGGAACGCCCACGAATTTGATCAATTACTCTTCTCGCTTTGTGAGCAGAAATACATATATGTTGGCTTGAAGCGGCTACTTCTGTATATTGGTTCGGCTTTCTGTTCTTTTTCTCCATAATTATAAGGTTCACCTCTCATTAATAAACGATAAGCATCTATATTCACTTTTATTATTTTTATTATTTATT